TCTTCAAAGCGAATTCTCCCTAGATACATCTATTCAATTTAATTATGAATTTCTTTTTATAATATTAATTGTGCTAAATTGTGTTTTTTCAATCTATTTTCACTAAGTCAGTCCAATAGATTTAAAACTTCTTTTTTGCTAAATCAATTACGAAATATTTTTCTAAAATGCCCAATATCTGTTTTATATCTTCGCTACGAAAATGTTCAATTTTCATAAGATCTTCTTGGCTGTTATTCAAAAGGTCCACTAATGTATATATATTGGACCTTTTGAGACAATTATAGATCCTGGAAGACAATTCTGATTGGTCAATAAAAATCGATTTCAATGCTATTTTGTTTTTGTTTTTTAGGAGTTTAGCCAATTTATCATGAAAGGTAAAAGGGGATAAAGGAACCGTGTGTTGATTGTCCTGTAAATATAAGTTGTCTTCCTCCATATGTAAAAAGGGAATAAATAAATCAATTAAATTTCGGGATGCTTCATGAAGTGCTTCTTTCGGAGTTAAACTTCCGTTTGTCCATATTTCGATAAAAAGTATCTCTTGTTTTTCATTCCCATTCCCATAAGAATGAATACTATGATTCGCGTTTCGAACAGGCATGAATACAGCATCTATAGGATAACTTCCATCTTGAAAGTTATGTGGCGTTTTTATAAGATATCCACGATTTCTCTCTATTTGTAATCCAATACAAAAATCAATTGGTTCCGTTAAACTAGCTATATGTTGTGTATTATCAACGATTTCCACATAAGGTGGCAAGATGATATCTTGAGCAGTTACATATCCAGGACCCTTGACACAAATAGACGCGTCAGAAGTTCCATATAATTTACTTCTCAATACAATTTCTTTCAAATTCATTACAATTTCATGTACCGATTCGTGAATGCCCGTTATGGTAGAATATTCATGTGGGACTTTCTCAGATTTTACACGTGTGATACATGTTCCTTCTATTTCCCCAAGTAAAGCTCTTCGCATTGCAATGCCTATTGTGTCGGCTTGGCCTTTCATAAGTGGAGACAGAATAAAGCGTCCATAATAAAGGCGTTTACTGTCTGTTCTTGATTCAACACACTTCCACTGTAGTGTCCGAGTAGATACTGTTACTTTCTCTCGAACCATAGTACTTTTATTTGATTAGATCATCGAATCTTTTATTTCTCTTGATATTTCTTCAATGTTCAGTTCTACACACGTCTTTTTTTCGGAGGTCTACAGCCATTATGTGGCATCGGAGTTACATCCCGTACGAAAGTTAATAGTATACCACTTCGACGAATAGCTCGTAATGCTGCATCTCTTCCGAGACCGGGACCTTTTATCATGACTTCTGCTCGTTGCATACCTTGATCCACTACTGTACGGATAGCGTTTGCTGCTGCGGTTTGAGCAGCAAACGGTGTTCCTCTTCTCGTACCTTTGAATCCAGAAGTACCAGCTGAGGACCAAGAAACTACTCGACCCCGTACATCTGTAACAGTGACAATGGTATTATTGAAACTTGCTTGAACATGAATAACTCCCTTTGGTATTCTACGTGCACCCTTACGTGAACCAATACGTCCATTCCGACGCGAACTAATTTTCGGTATAGCTTTTGCCATATTTTATCATCTCGTAAATATGAGTCAGAGATATATGGATATATCCATTTCATGTCAAAACAGATTCTTTATTTGTACATCGGCTCTTCTGGCAAGTCTGATTAGCCCTGTCGTTGTTTATGTCTCGGGTTAGAACAAATTACTATAATGCGCCCCCGCCTACGGATTAGTCGACATTTTTCACAAATTTTACGAATGGAAGCTCTTATTTTCATATTTTTTATTCCTTATCTTAATTCTGAATCTATTTCTTGGAAGAAAATAAGTTTCTTAAAATTGTTCATCTCGAATTGTATTCCCACGAAAGGAATGGTGAAGTTGAAAACCTAATCCTTCAAATCTTTGTTGTGGAGTCGATAAATTATATGCCCTTTGTTTGAATCATAAGGACTTACTTCAATTTTGACTCTATCTCCTGGCAGTATTTGTATAAAACAAAGTTCCTTTGAGGTCTCAACTAATGCGAAAGATATTAGACACCCCCCCTTTTTTCTTTTTCAAAAATTTCACAAATAGGAAGTTTCGAATCCAATTTGGATATTATAAAGGATTACCAGATATAACACAAAATTTCTCCACCTATTCCTTCAAGTCGAGCCTCTCGATCTGTCATTATACCTCGAGAAGTAGAAAGAATTACAATTCCTATTCCACCTAAAATTCGCGGAATTCGTTGATAATTAGAATAGATTCGTAGACCAGGTCGACTGATTCGTTTTAAATTGAAAATATTTCTATAGGGTCTTTTCCTATTCCTTCTATGTCGCAGGGTTAAAACCAAAAAATATTTGTTGTTTTCTCGATGTTTTCTCACGTTTTCGATAAAACCCTCTCGTAAAAGTAGTTGCACAATATTTTCGGTAATATTAGTAGATACTATTCGAACCACCCTTTTTCGATCCATATCAGCATTTCGTATAGAAGTTATTATCTCAGCAATAGTGTCCCTGCCCATGATGAAATAAAATTATTGGGGTCTCCAAATTTGATATAATCAACGTGTTTTTTACTTATTTATTTTGGAATATGATATGAATTATTAAAGATATATGCGTGAGACACAATCTACTATTTAATCTATTTAATCTATTTCTTTCAAATACCCTACTTGAAACAGATCACAATTTCATTTTATAATACCTCGGGAGCTAATGAAACTATTTTTGTAAAATTTAAGTCTCTCAATTCCCGAGCGATTGCACCAAAAATTCGAGTTCCTTTTGGATTTCCTTCTTGATCAATAACAACTGCAGCATTGTCATCATATCGTATTATCATCCCGTTGTCACGTTTGAGTTCTTTACAGGTACGCACAATTACAGCTCTGACTACTTCTGATCTTTGTAGGGGCATATTTGGTACTGCTTCTTTGATCACAGCAACAATAACGTCACCAATATGAGCATATCGACGATTGCTAGCTCCTATGATTCGAATACACATCAATTCTCGAGCCCCGCTATTATCCGCTACATTTAAATGGGTCTGAGGTTGAATCATTTTTTTAATCCGTTCTTTGAATGCAAAGGGCGAAGAAAAAAAGAAATATTTTTGTCAAAAAAAAAAAAAAAGAAACATGCGGTTTTGATTCATATCTAAGAGCCCTTTCTATATCTATATTTTGTCTATTACATTACGAAATAATGAATTGAGTTCGTATAGGCATTTTAGATGCTGCTAGTGAAATAGCCCTTCTGGCTATATTTTCTGTTACTCCACCCATTTCATAAAGTATTCGCCCCGGTTTAACAACAGCTACCCAATATTCGGGGGATCCTTTTCCTGAACCCATACGTGTTTCTGCGGGTCTTAGTGTAACTGGTTTGTCTGGAAATATACGTACCCATATTTTTCCACCACGACGTGCATTTCGTGTCATTGCCCGTCGGCCTGCTTCTATTTGTCGAGATGTAATCCAAGCAGGTTCAAGTGCCTGAAGAGCATATTTACCGAAAGAAATACGATTACCTCGATAAGATATTCCCTTCATTCTTCCTCTATGTTGTTTACGGAATCTGGTTCTTTTGGGGTTATAGTTGATGGTTGGTTCTGAATTCCATCTCTACTACAGAACCGGACGTGAGAGTTTCTTCTCATCCAGCTCCTCGCAAATAAAAGGATTCAAAAAAATGCAATTTGAATTAAGCTAGAATAGTCAATCTTAAGTTAAGATATATGTATTTACTGAGTAATACCTTGAACGTGGGCTTCTTTGAAATTTCATTAAATCTATTAGTAATTTGTATATCTTGTTTGAATAGATAACTAAACTTTGTAGTTTTCTAAATAGAAAAAAAAAAAAATTGTATTATTATACCAAATCCTTATTTTGTCCTTTATTGTATTGTCTCTTAAATTTTGCAATAAAAAACGTTTTCGCGGGCGAATATTTACTCTTTCAATCCCTATTTCATTTGTAGGGTTAACTCGTGACTTCTCAGATCTCAGAATACATGAATTAATCTTTGGTTCGTTCCGCCATCCCGACCAGTGAATCATTAAGATTCCTTTTCAATAGAATCTTTTGCATTCACAAGTTCCGTCGTTCCCATCACTTCTTACTTAATGGTTAGGTCCGAATTCTACAATGGAGCTCAGAATGAAATTGGTTCTTGAGTCAATCTTCTCAGTCTTTATTGGCTCGAAGCTCTTAATTTTTTGTTCCATTTCTATAAGAAGATTCTTTTTAGTATGGTATGAATGCGTATTGATGCTTTATTACACTGCTTTTTATGAGATTACTCATAGACCTTACATATTGGAATTTTATATCATTGGTATTCTTTTTATCTCTTTCTCTCATCCTTCCGTTTATCCACATCTTTTTTGTCTATTTTGCTTTACAACTTAGAATCAGATTTCTTTTTTTTGTTTATGCAAAAGATTTCAGTTGCTACAAAGATATGACTTATATATCATATCTTGACTGGTTCTTTAGATCCAGATAATGCGAAGTGATGGGTTGGTTATTAGTTCTATAGTTTTTAGTTCATACTATGTGGGCTGGGCTTTTTTAATCCTCACCCTAAAAAAACCAACGAGTCACACACTAAGCATAGCAATTATATCAAATGGTCAATCGGATTTTTATTCAACCTTATAGAATTACGAATTAGAAATGTTCCCCTTGATTAGAAAATTAGAAAAAGAATGAATTGGTCTTTTTTTTTTGTTCAATCATTGGATAGGAGGGAAAGACAAGTAGTAAAATTATTCCTCGTCTAGAAATATCCAAATTTTGATGCCCAATATTCCATAGATAGTTCGAACTGTATAAGAGCAATAATCAATTTTAGCTTGAATCGTTTGTAGAGGAACCCTGCCTTCTCTGATCCATTCGACACGTGCAATTTCTTTTCCGTCGATACGCCCCGCAATTTGTA